TAAATAAGCATTATATATGAATTGAAAGAAGACAAATCCTTCCATATCTATAAACCCTTTTAAAAATTATTTTTTATTTTTTGGAGTCCTCCGGCTGCTGATAGTGATAAGAATTCATTTAAGTATGAATCATAGTTCAAATATTTTTTTTTATGGATCTATTTCCTATTACGTGTTTCAGATAATACTAGAATCAATATCTGACGTAGGTAAAACTTTTGATAGAAAAAAAAATATGACAGAACCATTCTCTGATATATAGGATTCATTATAACAAGTCACACACTCATATTCCGGAAATACAGAAACAAAAAAATTCCGCGGTCAAACTACCAAAATAGAATGGACAAATTTCGATACCTAACCGCTTCACATTGTTTTGATAAAATAATACTTCGCAATTATTATGGATATCTATATATCTATATATATCTAATTCATTGAAATTCCATCCAGTAAAACGGAAGAATTATAAATTTCCAAAATAATAGATAGAAATATTGCAAATAGAGCCATTGCGACACCCATAAAAGGAGTCGTTCCCCATCTAGGAGCTACCTTACCATATTCTGAATTCAATGGTTTTAATAAATCTCCGATGTAAGTTCGTCTTGGACCAGATAAGCGATCTTCAATGTTTTTTGTAGCCATCCATCCTCCTTGTTTGTGTATTATTCATTGCATGTTGACTTTGTATCCCATTCAGTTGTAAAAAAAGGATTGTATCCTCGTATCCTATTGTCTCAATTATACAATGCAAACAGCAACCCTAGTTGCCATCTCTATATCTGGTTTACTTGTAAGTTTTACTGGGTATGCTTTTTATATCGCTTTTGGGCAGCCCTCTCAAAATCTCATAGATCCATTCGAAGAACACGGAGACTAGTTTAAGTAAAGAGCCTCCGCAGGGGGCTCTTTACTTCCTTATGAATGAAATCTAATGAAAAAAATGTCATCTTTTTTTGATTAGTTTAGTTGGAACTTTAGGCGGTTCTCGAAAAAATATAGCGAAAAAAATGATTCCTAGAGTTGAGACTAAAAGGAATGTATAAACCAATGCTTCCATAGTTTGATCGTAGTTAAAAATTATATCTTTCATATCTGTTTATGATCCTTTTTCGGATAACTAACAAGCAATCATCACATAAGAAAGGCAGTGCAAATAAAAATAGTTCTCTCGTAGCCTTCTACTTTCGACACTCCCAACCCAAACAAAAGAAGCGAAAGATTTTCGAGTCCTGTTGTATCAGACTACTCTTCTTGTAGTTGGATCTCCAATTTTTTGGAAAGTTCCAAATTCAACTTGAGCATCCAAATCGGGGTCAATACCAGCAAAAACATCTCTGAACAAAGTTCTAGCACCATGCCAAATGTGTCCGAAAAAGAACAGCAGAGCAAACGAAGTATGTCCAAAAGTGAACCAACCTCTTGGGCTGCTACGAAAAACACCATCGGATTTCAAAGTGGCACGATCTAATTCAAAAATTTCACCCAATTGAGCACGTCTAGCATATTTTCTCACAATAGTGGGATCACTATAAATGACTCCATTGAGCTCACCACCATAGAATTCAACAGTTACACCGACTTGTTCAACACTATACTTTGATTCTGCCCTTCTAAAAGGAACATCAGCTCTCACTATTCCGTCTCCATCTACCAAAACGACTGGAAATGTTTCAAAAAATGTAGGCATACGGCGTACAAAAAGTTCACGACCTTCTTTATCTCGAAAGATCGGGTGTCCTAACCACCCAACAGCTATTCCGTCCCCGTTGTCCATGGACCCCACTCTGAATAATCCCCCTTTTGCCGGATTATTGCCGATATAATCATAAAAGGCTAATTTTTCAGGAATCATAGACCACGCTTCCGATAAACTTTTATTTTCAGCTAACCCAGTACCAACTATTCGATATATTTCTTGCTGGAAGTATCCCTGATCCCATTGATAACGAGTGGGGCCAAACAATTCGATCGGAGTAGTTGCTGAACCATACCACATAGTTCCAGAAACAACAAAAGCTGAAAAAAAGACAGCAGCTATGCTACTGGACAAGACAGTTTCAATATTGCCCATACGTAATCCTTTGTATAGACGTTGGGGCGGACGGACACTAAGATGGAATAGACCCGCTAATATGCCCAATGTACCTGCTGCAATATGATGCGAGGCTATCCCCCCTGGAACAAAAGGATCAAAACCCTCCACACCCCACGATGGATTTACAGGTTGGACTTTTCCCGTTAGTCCATAAGGATCGGAAACCCATATTCCCGGACCATACAAGCCGGTTACATGAAATGCACCAAAACTAAAGCAAGCCAACCCTGAAAGAAATAAATGAATTCCAAAGATCTTGGGCAAATCCAAAGAAGGTTTTCCTGTACGTTCATCACAAAATATTTCTAGATCCCAATATACCCAATGCCAGATAGCTGCCAAAAAGCAAAAACCCGAAAAGACTATATGTGCCCCGGCCACGCCTTCGTAACTCCAAAGACCTGGATTCGTGATAGTCCCTCCTGTAATACTCCAACCAGACCATGAATTGGTAATTCCTAAACGAGTCATGAAGGGTATAACAAACAAACCTTGTCTCCACATTGGATCAAGAACGGGGTCTGAGGGATCAAAAACTGCTAATTCATAGAGAGCCATAGAACCGGCCCAACCAGAAACCAGAGCTGTATGCATGATATGGACAGAAAGTAACCGACCGGGATCATTCAATACGACGGTATGAACACGATACCAAGGTAAACCCATGGAAAAACCTCTTTTTTATCAAAGATATTCTTATAACATAATCATGTAACTTTATTGCAGCATTGAAAAAAAAAGAAACAACATATTGTATGGACCTCGTCACCCTTTCATCAGTGGACGGCTTATTTTACAAAGGTCATTGTTCTAGTTCACTTATTGTCTATGTATAGCCCGAAAAAAATTATTTTATTAGGAACAAGAAGAAGCAGATTTATTTTATACCCGAAAAGTATCCATATGCAATGGTGGGGTTTAGATTATAGTTTATATTATATAATATATAAATTTATATATATATATGTATATATGAATATGTTGTATATATGAATATGTGGGAAATATGTGCGAATACATACTTGTTATCATTAGAAGAATTCGTAATAATTCATTTATTATGATTTTTTGATTCGGGTTCATCATTTTTTTTTTATTTTTTTTTTTACTTTTTTTTCTAATCTCTATGGATAAATGATGAGTAGGGTACAATTGGAGGAAGACAAAAAACCCATTGTTACGTTTCCACATCAAAGTGTTTATTATATTAATTCTTTCTTTACATTTAATGCCTATTGGTGTTCCAAGAGTCCCTTTTCGAATTCCTGGAGAGGAATATTCAACTTGGGTTGACATATAGTGTGGCTTGTCAGATATCTTGGGCTATACGGTATTTCCCCGTTTTCTCACCCGATCGAGATATTTTCTTCTGTCACCCCTAAAAATATTTAAGAAATTTTGGAACGTGTGATGATGTACAATTATTCGTCGATACTTTTTTTGGGGAGTATTCACAATAAATATCAAGCAAAAAAGTTTTATGGTTTTTTTGTTTTGGTTCGACCAATCAAAAAATGAAGTATCCAGGCTCCGTTTAGAAAAACCCAATCGGAAATATCGATAATATCGATTTTTAGAACTGCTATACATAAACCGATTCCTATTTTTATAAAAATAGGTTCATAATTCTTAATAAATCGAATCATACATTCAATTATTAGATACATCAAAGATTTGGCAGACATGATGAAAGGAATTGTGAAAAAACGGAATGCGTAGCAATGATATTAGGAGGATATGATTTGTGTTGCCCTTTTTATTACCCTATATTGCAAATATAAATCGGAACAGATCTTTACCCGGAGTAGAACATAAACCTAAATGATGACTAGAATAAGCCCATTCAGGAACAAGAAAATGACATCGTGATTTAGATCGGTGAAAAAATACATCAATGAAAAGTGAGTTCGGTAAGTTTATCGAATGATTTATATATATATATAATATATATAAGTAATATTATATATATATATAAAAATATAAAATAAAATATATATAAAAATATAATATATATAATATAAAATAAAAATAATTAAAAAGGCAAAAATATTTCAATAAGAATAATAAAAAAGTGCCTTAAGAAAAGAAAAAAACTACTAAAAAGAAAGAAGCTGGATGGAATCTAAAAATTGATTTTTTCCATTTTTTTGAACCGTATGCATAAAAAGGTGCATGTACGGTTCTTGAGGCAAACCATTCAATAGATGGCCCTAATCAACCGACTTTATCGAGAAAGATTACTATTTTTAGGTCAAGGGGTAGATAGTGAGATCTCAAATCAACTTATTAGTCTGATGGTATATCTCAGTATAGAGAATGATACCAAAGATTTTTATCTTTTTATAAACTCTCCTGGAGGATGGGTCATCCCCGGAGTCGCTATTTATGACACTATGCAATTTGTTCGACCAGATGTACAGACTATATGTATGGGCTTAGCCGCCTCAATGGGATCTTTTATCCTAGTAGGAGGATCGATTACCAAACGTCTAGCATTCCCCCACGCTTGGCGCCAATGATTTTTTTTGAGATAAAAAAACGACTATGCCTTCGCCATAGAGAAGATATGAGTAATAATAGCATGGCATTTTTAATTCGATATGAAAAATATATTTTTGAGTATTTTATTTATTTTTTAAAACATTAGATTCTGTATCGAGAGAGTCGTATGAGAGAAATGAAAGGATATTTCCGGTTATTCTATCAGAAGTCCATTTCAGTGTCACACACTTTTAACACCAGAGGTCTTATAAGCTTTTTATGTATTATGGTTATGAAAAAGCACGAATAAAATATTTTATTTTTTTTTTTACTTTTTTTTTTATTTTAGTGGATTCAAAATAAAAAACTTTGGGATTGCTTCTTCACAGAGATAAAAAAAAGATTAAAGCAACGGAACCATCATAGTATTTCTAACTGGGAAAAATAAATGAAGGGTGGTAATTGGAAAATTGACTGACCTATTTGGATCTGATACTCTTTCTTTATATTAATATTATTATTATAATGGAAGTCAGAAATAAAAATAAAAAAAGTCAATTTCATTGTAGAGCCGTATGCACAATGTGCAAAAAAGATGCCTGTACGGTTGATGATGAAAAAAACATTCTTTACTTTTTGATTTATTTTTTTTTACATCATGATAAGATAAACAATTTATTTTTTTTATGTTTTTCATATCAGGGTAATGATCCACCAACCTGCTAGTTCTTATTTTGAGGCACAAACAGTAGAATTTATCCTGGAAGCGGAAGAACTACTGAAACTCCGCGAAACCTTGACACAGGTTTATGTACAAAGAACGGGTAAAGCTTTATGGGTTGTATCCGAAGATATGGAAAGGGATGTTTTTATGTCAGCAACAGAAGCTCAAGCTCATGGAATTGTTGATCTAGTAGCAGTTGAATGACAAAATAGCAGGGTATTTACACAAACACCATGAGTCTTTGTATTTCTATCTATATCATTTTAAATTCGATTGATTATTAACTATTTTTTTTTTATAAACAAAGGAATTCATAATCATGCGGTTAAGATCGATCTAAACCAGCTCATTATGGATACGATTTCGCATGCCAACTATTAAACAACTTATTAGAAACACAAGACAGACAATTAGAAATGTAACGAAATCCCCCGCTCTTGTGGAATGCCCTCAGCGTCGAGGAACATGTACGAAGGTGTATGTGCGACTCGTTCAAATCATAGAGTCTTGGAAAATAGAAATGGATTTTCCAGTATCAATGATCGGTACCACCAGTGAATCGGATTTCACTTCATTCACTATCTCTACAAATTAAAAATGAATCCATTCCCTTGTATATGAAATTTATGTATTTTTTACGTTGGTGCAAATCAATCCACTAAATTAAAGAGAAGAAGGAATCCATTTTTCTCCCATTGGTATCAAATTGAATTCCATTAAGCGGGAGAAACTATTAATAGATAGTCAAGTAAATGAAAGTCTCTTACACGTGCAAGAACGGACTAACAAGGTCAACTACCTAGTACTAGTTAACCTTCATAATCCAATACCGTCACTCGTATATTATAAGGTAGATCTCGTTGTGAAAGATCTATTACTACTGGATAATTCCAGAAGTCGAGCCAAAGTATGTGAACTGTACAAGCGACCTATATACCCTAAAATTAGGGGAAAGGGCTCCGGTGTATAGAGAGGGCCTCACCGTTTCATTTCAATAAGTTGCCATAGAAACGATGTAATCCACCATAATCCATTTTTTGGACACCGAAAATCCATGCTATTCATGATTTATATTCTTTATATATAGGTGAAAAATGCCTAGCAAAAAAATATCGTGGTTGGGAAGGTTATTGTAGCAAAAACTGTTGGAATTTTTATTTTATACATTGGAAAAATCTATTTTGTTATTAATAGACCGGTAAGTGGGAAAAGAATAACTGAAAGAAGAAAAGAAACTAAAATTATTAGTTATTCATCAAAGTTTCATTTAGTCAATGACCAGAATTAGACGAGGATATATAGCTCGGAGACGGCGAAAAAAAATTCGTTTATTTGCATCAAGCTTTCGAGGGGCTCATTCAAGACTTACTCGAACTTTTACTCAACAAAAAATAAGAGCTTTGGTTTCGTCTCATCGGGATAGAGATCGAAAAAAAAGAGACTTTCGTAGTTTGTGGATCGCTCGGATAAGCGCATTAATTAGCGGGAATAGGGAATCCTCCTATTGTTATAGTCTATTCATACACGATCTGCACAATAGGCAATTTATTATTAATCGTAAAATACTGGCGCAAATTGCAATATCAAATAGAAATTGTCTTTCTATGATTCTCAATGAGATCATAAATAGAAGGAGAGTGGAAAAAATACGCTGGAATAATTTCAATTTTTGAGTTTCCGGCGAAAAAACTCCGATAAAACAGTAGATTTTTCGTATGATAAGATTTTTAGTATGATAAAATATATACGATAAGGTTTTCAAAATGAAAAAAAAAAAACGTTAAAAATGATTCCTATTTTTGTCTTATTACGACACTCCAATCTTATACTCTCGAATAATACTAATCCGCGTTTGAGTTCGGATTGTACTATACTATATAGTACCAACAAAAATTAAAATGAAGTCCTTTTTTATGGTTCCACAAAAACCTATTTTTTTTATTGTTGTATAGTATTAGAAGTATTAGATCTTTCAAATTGTTTCTCATTATTAAGAAAAGGTAACAAAGATAAAATACGAGCTTGTTTTATAGCAATAGTAATGAATCTTTGTTGTTTCAAGGTCAATCTATTCACTCGTCTAGAGAATATTTTGCCTTGTTCACTAATAAATCGACTAATTAAACTCATGTTTCTATAATCAATTCGATCTCCTGATTGGATCGGGATCAACCGCCTATGAAAGGATCGCGTAGATTTACGAAAAGGTCGTTTGGATTTATCCATAGTTTGTTTATTCTATCCCGAAAATCCTATTTTATTCGGTCAGATGAATGAAAATAATATATTATATAATGATATAAATTATATAATGATATAATATATTCATTCAATATACAATATAAAATAGGTTAGTATATTATATATATATATATCTTTTTGTTTGTATATTAGTTTTTTATGTTATATTGATGTCATTTTTATCCGGTTTTGACAACACAGGGTGACACAACCCCTTTTTAATCTATTTCTTATTAACCTACCCATGAATCGATCGTATGATATGAGTACTCTATAGTTTTTTTATAAATTCTAAGCGACTAGACGGCGCATATGCATATGGTAGATTCTTTTGAGTCATAGGAAAAATCTGTGGATGACTTATTGTGGATTACTTATGAATAAAAATACCTTTTAAAACATTGGTAAGTACATAAAAAAAATAACCGTGACTTGGGCACTTTTAACACCTTTAGCTTAGCCATGAACCCCCTTTTTGAATTATTGATTGACTCAACGATTCTATGTCAATAACTAAAATTCAAAAAAGGGAATATCATCAACGCATCCGGGAAAAAACGATTTATCTCTATCAATAGACCCGCTAAAGATACAAACCATAGCATACTTAGTACCGGTGCTGTGGAAAGATAAGTTTTTAGATTTCGCATTGAAAATCCTCCTTTTTAGTATTTTTATTTTTAACATAATGGGAATTCATCAGATATTCTGATAGAAAGACGTGGAATCCCTAATTTAATTTTAAATGTATAATGAAGGATCTAGTATATCCATTTTTTTTCTATTAAAAAAAAAGTACATTTATTCCTGAGCATTCCCCACTAAGGATTTAGGATTTATTTTTTTTGACAGTGTTTCATATGTTTTTCATAATTATTTTTTATTTTCTTTTATGTATATACAATGAGACCCAAAACGAAAAGAATAAGAAAGCTGGTTCAATGGAATAAAAATCTGTATGAAGAAAAAAAAAACAGAGAATCGATGAGAAAGACCCTGAAAGGGATGTAGCGCAGCCTGGTAGCGCATTTGTTTTGGGTACAAAATGTCACAGGTTCAAATCCTGTCATCCCTATACATTTATTATTTTTTCGAATGACTTTTTCTATGAGCCATATCATATAGTGTGCATTGATATTAAAATTGGACATCATTGTTTCATTTTATGCAATGATTGTTACATGTAATGTATATAGAAGGATTCTGACAAAAAGAACCATTTTTTATCGTTCGTAGAGTCTAAATTCAAAGCGCTCTTAGTTCAGTTCGGTAGAACGTGGGTCTCCAAAACCCAATGTCGTAGGTTCAAATCCTACAGAGCGTGATTAATTTTTTCTTGTTACACTGATACAATTCTATACATAGAAGAAAAATCTTAATTTTATCTCCTGTGAATTAAAAATAAAATAGGTTGTAGGGTCCATCAAGAAAAAAAATAGATGATTTAGATTTATCAAAGGTCCAACTGATCACCACGTCTGTATTGTAAATATGCAGTTACGAATAATCCAGCCAAAGTAATAGGAATTAGACCTAACACGATTCCAAATAGAAAAACTTCAATCATTTAAATTTGTTTAACAGGGTAAAAAAAAATGCTAATAATATCAATTCTATTAAACCAAAGTACTCGTAAATCTCAATGACCAAAATATACTCAGAGAGCAACTATAGCAATGATGGAATCCTGTAGAAAGTGTTTATATTTGATGAATTATATTATTGAATTTTAAATAAGTCGTATCTTGCTCATACTAATAAATAAAGCGGAGGTGATAGTAAAGACCGCTAGTAAAAACCCGAAATAACGAGTGAGAGTATACATATCAATAAAAGATCTAAGTGAAATAGTTTATTTTTTTTATTATTTTATTACATAATATGTTGTTTTTTATAAAATTTACCTAAGTCTCCCTGTTGACAGATCCTAGTAGAGAAAACCCAACACAAAAAAAGCCAATTATCATTGTTTTGGATTTATCAATCATACTCATTCATGATAGACGGCAGGCACTGAAACAAAGATAATTAAAGAGATATAGTTATTATCTTTTACATTTTTTTATCTATACTTTACGATATATCAACCAATAGGTGTATTGGAAAAATTCTTGAATAAACTAAAAGAATAACTGTGTTGTATAACTTAAAAAAAAAATGAAACTCTATTTTAATTGAATCAATATTCGAATATAATTCATTTAATTATTTTTTTTTATTCATTTTAGTTCGAAAAAAAAAAAAATTATATACATTTTACTTTACTTTATGAATATGAATGGACGACTAAACAATTCATTAAATGAATGCAAAAAAGGATTACAACAAAACAGAACTTATTTATTCTACATCTACAACTACAAACTGGAATTTTCTAAATTCGGATATAATATATATTTTTGATTTTAATTCAATCAAAAAATCTTACAGCAAAGAAAAAGGAGTCCTTTTTTTTTAGTGCATGACATATGTTCTACATTGAAAAGCAACAAAAAAAAGGAAAAAATTTCGATTTTTCGATACTGAAAATTGCGTTGCTATGTCATAATAAGGATAGTTATACTTATTCGGTATACTTAAAAAACACCATCGGTAATATTGACGATATAACAAATATATTATTTTTTTTTCAGTCAATTAATTGACTGATCTCATCTTATCTTTTACAGAATCAATCCATTTTGACTGAATAATCTTTGGAGCTCAGCATGTCTGGAAGTACTGGAGAACGTTCTTTTGCTGATATTATTACCAGTATTCGATACTGGGTCATTCATAGCATTACTATACCTTCCCTATTCATTGCAGGTTGGTTATTCGTTAGCACAGGGTTAGCTTATGATGTGTTTGGAAGCCCTCGGCCAAACGAATATTTTACAGAGAGCCGACAAGGAATTCCATTAATCACTCGCCGTTTTGATCCTTTAGAACAACTCGATGAATTTAGTAAATCCTTTTAGTTTTAGTAGGAGGCCCAATGACCATAGATCGAACTTATCCCATTTTTACAGTGCGATGGTTAGCTGTTCACGGACTAGCTATACCTACCGTCTTTTTTTTGGGATCAATATCAGCAATGCAATTCATCCAACGATAAACCTAATCCGAATTATAGAGCTACGACACAATCAAATCCGAATGAACAAAATGTAGAATTGAATCGTACCAGTCTTTACTGGGGCTTATTACTTATTTTTGTACTTGCTGTTTTATTTTCCAATTATTTCTTCAATTAAATAAAAAATAAAAAAAAAAATATCATCAAAAATACTCTTATCTCATTCGGAAAGATAATCTTAGAATTCGAATTAAATCCATGACTGTTTATGTCTCTAGCATGACCAATTGATGAAATTTGGAGGGAGGGTAAAAATGGCCGACACTACTGGAAGGATTCCTCTTTGGCTAATAGGTACTGTAACTGGTATTCCAGTGATTGGTTTAATAGGTATTTTCTTTTACGGTTCGTATTCCGGATTGGGTTCATCTCGATAGTAAGGATGAACTGATTCAATTAAAAAATGCCCTTTTCTATCATTCCCATTCGTTATTATTTTAGTTTAGGAATATATTGAACTTCATTGATTCAGAGAACATCTCTTCTTTAGTCTCTATCAAAATAGACTAAAGAAGAGAAAAAATAAGAAATCACTCAATTAACTGACTAGATGGTACAATCACAATAAAAATCTAATTTTATAAAAATATTTCTGTAGATCTATCATATTAGAAATCATTTCTATACAAATGGTATGTGACTAAGAATGTGGTACATGTCATTACCGATATATGTAGCGAAACAAGCAAAAGGTTTCTTTCATAAATTTTTTTATCATACATATCAAAAATTTGTTTGGTTCTTTTTTTTTTTTTTACGAACTTGAGAAATCTGCAAATCTAAAAATTCATTTCCGACAATTGAACCTTCTCAAACTGTTTCTTTTTAAGAACTAAAAATATTTGTGCTAAAATAACAGACGCCAAAAAGAATAAAAGGCCTTGGACACGTAATGAATCTTGAAGTACTATTTCTGCATCTCCCTGACCAAATCCACCCACATTCGGATTACTTGTTAATGGTTGATCAAGTTTGATAGATTCCCCCTCTGAAACAAGGAGTTCTGGTCCTGGAGGGATAAGATCAACTACTTGACGTTCATCCGATGGATCCACTATGGTTATTTCATATCCTCCCTTTTCTTTTTGTCTAATTCTACTTACTACTCCTGATGCTGTAGCATTATAAATTGTATTGTTACTCTTGCTCCCGTCAGGATAAATCTGACCCCTCCCCCTGTTCCCACCTACATATATGGGATATTTTAAGAAATGAACGTCTTTCTTAGTCGCAGGGTCGGGGGATAGAATAGGAAGTGTTATTTCACTATATTTCTGACCAGGAATAGGACCTATCACAAGAATATTTTTTTGAGTGGGCCGATAGCTCTGAAAAGACAGATTTCCTATCTTTTCTTTCATTTCAGGAGAAATACGATCGGGGGGGGCTAATTCAAACCCCTCGGGTAAAATAATAACAGCCCCCACATTCAAAGACCCCTTTTTACCATTAGCAAGAACTTGTTTCAGTTGAATATCATAAGGAATTCGAACAACTGCTTCAAATACAGTATCAGGAAGTACTGCTTGTGGAACCTCAATATCAACAGGTTTATTAGCTAAATGGCAATTGGCACATACTATACGACCAGTTGCTTCTCGTGGATTTTCATAACTATTCTGTGCAAAAATGGGATATGCATTTGAAATATATGCCTGACTAATTATAATATTAAGAAGAATTAGCAATACGGAAAAAGATCGAGGAATTTTATTTTTTATCCAAGAAAAGGTATTTGTTTGCATGGTTCAATGATCCCGACAATTTCTACAATAAAAAATGAAGTAGGTCCTTATTTTTTATAATTACCTAAATATGTACAAATAAAAATAGAAAAAAGATTACTCTTTTTGTTAGAATGCTTTCTTTCTTGACGTAAAAAAATGAAAAGAAAACACATGATCATTGGCTTCAAGTGAATGAAATCATTTTTCAGTCATTCATGGAGTGATAAATCACTACAAGTGACGGGGATACACGATTTAAATAACGGAATATCCAATATTTAAAAATTGTATCTAAAATAACTGGAAAAGTGGAAACAAGACCAGATAGAATTTGATCATTATGAACAAATCCAAAATATTTGTATACAGAGCCAATCATTAGTTCCCAACCATGGGGCGAATGGAATCCGATACATAAATCCGTGACTAAAAGAATAGAAAACGCTTTGATTGTGTCGTTTAAGTTATATAGTAATTCCTGAACCCAAGAGTTCATCATTAAAAGTTTTTCATTCTCATTCCCCATAAAAATGGAATAACCAATTAAAATCATGAAAGAAATGATGTTTGTTGAGAAGTGTAAAATTGCATGAATATGATCTGCATTATGCATCTTTATCAATTGAATCGTTTCTTTGTAGATTCCGATATGAAATTTTTGTAAAGGTGTCTTCGGATTTTCCTTTATCATTTCCTCCAACAGGAGGAAATCCTCTAATTCTATAAATTTTTCTAGAATACTCAATTCTTGAATCTCATTCAAAAAATTTTCGGATTGTCTCGTATTCCACCAATTGAGAACCCAATATTCAAGACATTGATTAAAAAAGATAGAGATCCAACAGGGCAAAAATACAAAAATCGATACAAGATATAGAATGTGAATAAAAGCTTTTTTTCCATTTTTCATCTGTGAATTTTGTTAATGAACCCACCCACTCCTCATTTGACTCTATCCTACGATCTAATATTTCGATCAAGTCTGAGATTTACATCTAAAGGTAAAGAAATACCCTGTTTTTTTTGTGATTCAAAAATTCGTCTTTTAATCTCGAAATAAAAAAAATATAAATGAATAATAAGAAAATGATGGCTGGAAAAGCATATTTTGTGATTTTTTTCTTCATTTAACATATTTTTCTTCATTGAACATAAAAAAAAAGAAATAAAATTTCTTTTTTTTTATGGGATTAATTTTTTTTCTATTTTTTAATGAATGGTAGATTTCTATTATTCTATTATGCAATACTAGCTTTAGTTCGTTTGAATGAGCGCTCTAAAAAAATCAGTGAGTGATGATTTATATGATAGACAAAATGAGATTCCTCACTTTCCTTCTGCTTAGAAAAAGGGCAATTTTTCAGTTCATTTCGATTGGAACACCTAAGAAATAAGCAAATTCAGCGGCTTTTTGTTCAATTTCCCGTGGAGTCAAATTCTCATCTGTACGAATAAGAAAGGGAATTGCCACTTTACCTCTAAATTCCATATAAAGGGAAAGAGTACGACGAGTAAAAAGACCCTCTTTCACTTCGATTCGGATGGACTGAATATCTTTCATAAGGAATCGGAATAAGATGCGACGCTTTTTTCCAGGAAATCCCCAACGAAAAAAACACACGATTCCTTTTTTTCTATCGAATCGATCATAACCACTACCCACATTCCATGATATTGTGCACCACAAATAGGAACTAATAAAGATACCCGCAATCCCATAGAAAGACATTACGACCCCTTGTGGAAAAAATGTTATTTGCTGATACGGAAATAAATATATCAAATTCCTACCAAGATAACTGGAAGTTCCAACCAATAAGAATCCTAATGAACCAAAAAAAAGGATCAAGGCCCAACAGAAATTACTTTTTTTTCGGGAACCTTTTATAAGCTCTATCCATATACGGTCTGATCGCCAATTCATACAATATCTACTTTTTGTTAGCATTTTATTAGATTGGAGAGAATAACCCAAATTTATTTAATTTTAATATTACACTAAATATTTGTGTAATCCAAGTATAAAACTAGATATTCAAAAAAATGAATGAGATTGGCACCATGGAGTCTTTGGAGTCTAAACAATATTGTTGTTTTGAACATGAAGAAATAAAGAAACCATTGCAATTGACGGAAAAACTAGGCCCACTAAAGGAACAAAAATAGAAGGTAAATTTAGAATTGTCATAGGATGAGTACCTGCTGTTTATATTTAGAGTTAAAAATAAGCACATATCAAAAGTAAAATATAGATGAATTATAAAATTTATATAATTCCTATCTCCTATAAGGAACCTGTGTATCTCAAAAGTTAGTATTGTCTATCAGTGCAAAGGATGTAACTCACTAATTTTCGACTTCATTTAATTTTGTATTTTTTTTATTCAAAGGCATGAAAGCATGGAGCTGAAATAACTCACTTAGAACATTTTTTAAAAGAGTACGTGGTACGATTGAATCGAATAGACCCTTATGGAATAAATATTCAGCCGATTGTGAACCTTCGGGTACTGTCTTATTTAATGTTTGTTCGATGACTCTTTTACCTGCAAATGCAATGTAGGAATTGGGTTCGGCAATAATTATATCCCCCAACATACCAAAA